AAACACATTATTTTAATAGTATAAATAGATACAAATTGAATCCCCAAAAAATACTTCTAGAGGTTTTCCTGTTTCCGGGGGGTTTGCAGGATTGATAGCTATCTCAGGAGATTAGGGAGAAATCCCAGAGGGGGGTCTCTTAGGTAAGTTAGGAGGAATTGCCACTACTTATGCACATGATATCCTAATATGTGGTTCTTTAAGTAAACTCTTTTCACCATTCATACTATTTACCCGCGCAAAGTAAATGTTCTGCCTTGTCTGTTAATCCCGTGTGCACTCTGAAATGCCAAGTGAAAGGAAAAAAAAAAAAAGAACCAGTTGCCCGATGGAGTGAACGCCCGGCTTGGTGGGTAACGAGGAGTATGTACTCCACCATTAACTTATGTCAGCGTCGATGAAAGTGTGAGGAATAATATCAATAAATGGCCCTGAAGTAGGAACCAAATGCCAGGAATAATTCACTGTGTGAAACCCCCACAATAGTTGTCCCTCACCTTCAATAACCGTTAGCATTAAGAAATCAACTGATGGTAGGCTCTTACTACATTAAGATTTTGAGGTATGACGAGATGTCAGGTAAACGTATAACTTAACTTATGAGTATTTGTGTTCGGTCTTAAATTTCGCCTGTCCAGGATTTAATAAATTGTTAAGTAAATCAGTAGATGCTTTATGTAACCCTTAGTTATATGGTGATATATGAATGGGGTAATACTAGATATGTTGATTAAACATATATGTACTTGAATGCCCCTTATATGGTTAATATATATGTATGGTGTAAATACATACGTGTATTTTGCACTTTCAAGTACTTGCAAATACTTGCAAATACTTGCAAATACTTGCAAATACTTGCAAATACTTGCAAATACTTGCAAATACTTGCAAATACTTGCAAATACTTGCAAATACTTGCAAATACTTGCAAATACTTGCAAAGAATAGTTTAGTTTAGAATCCTAGCTTTGGGAGCTAGGGGTGGGAGTTAAAATCTCCTTTCTTTGAGCAGTAGGGAGGATTTTAACCTCCGGCGTCCGGTTTACAAGACCGGCGCTCTGGCGCTGAGCTACTAGTGCAGGCTCATCCGAGGGCCTTGTTTTCGACTCATCCCGCGATTGGGGTAAGGACGAGGAAAAGGAAGAAATAGACGAAGGATGCGACTTGACCAATAATAATAAAGGGGTGTTCTACTGGCATACCTCCAATTCAGGTTAGAATGGCGACGTCCGCGATTAAGGTTCAGAAGAGGAATTGGGAGAGGGGCCGGAATGTGACGCCTCGTTGTTTTGATGTGTGGAGGATTGGAACAATTATTAGGACCAGGATGGATGCCAATAAGGCTAGAACCCCTCCCAGTTTGTTGGGGATGGAACGAAGAATGGCGTAGGCAAACAAGAAGTATCACTCAGGCTTAATGTGTGGGGGAGTAACTAAGGGATTTGCTGGGGTGAAGTTGTCTGGGTCTCCCAAGAGATTGGGGGAAAAGAGAGCAAGAGCTGTTAGAGCAATAAGTAGTACTGCAAAACCAAGTAGGTCTTTGTAGGAGAAGTAGGGGTGAAAGGAGATTTTGTCCGCATCTGAGTTTAAGCCAAGGGGGTTGTTTGAACCCGTTTGATGGAGGAAAAGAAGGTGCACAAGTGTGGCTCCTGCGATAACAAAGGGGAAGAGGAAGTGGAAGGCGAAGAACCGGGTGAGGGTGGCATTATCTACGGAAAAGCCCCCTCAGATTCACTGAACGAGGGTGTTGCCAACATAAGGCACCGCAGACAGAAGGTTAGTAATAACGGTAGCGCCTCAAAATGATATTTGTCCTCAGGGGAGAACGTACCCGACAAAGGCTGTTATCATTACTAGTAGGAGGAGGACTACTCCAATATTTCACGTTTCTTTATAGAGGTAGGAGCCGTAGTAGAGACCTCGTCCAATGTGAAGGTAGATGCAGATGAAGAAGAAAGATGCGCCGTTGGCGTGTATGTTACGAATAAGTCAGCCGTAGTTCACATCTCGACAGATATGGGCGACCGATGAAAAGGCTGTCGCGATGTCGGCGGTGTAGTGCATTGCCAGAAATAGTCCCGTGAGAATCTGGGTAATCAAACAAAGGCCCAATAGGGAGCCGAAGTTTCATCATACTGAGATATTGGAGGGGGCGGGGAGATCAACAAGTGCGTCGTTTGCAATTTTAAGTAGGGGGTGGGTTTTTCGGAGGCTTGCCATTAGAGGTTCTTGTAGTTGAATAACAACGGTGGTTTTTCAAGCCATTAGTCCTGGTTAAAGTCCTGGCAGGAATTATGACCTATATCATGTCTCTGTTTTTATTAGGGCTGGTGCTAGGATTAGTCGCAGTAGCTTCTAATCCTTCCCCGTACTTTGCTGCTCTAGGGTTGGTGGTGGTAGCGGGCATGGGGTGTGGGGTATTAATCAATTATGGTGGACCTTTCCTGTCTTTAGTTTTGTTCTTAATTTATTTGGGAGGGATATTGGTTGTGTTTGCATATTCAGCGGCTTTGGCTGCCGAGCCCTATCCTGAGAGTTTAGGAAGTCGACCTGTCGTAGCCTACATGGCCGTATACGTGGCGGGCGTTGCAGTTGCGTCTAGCAATTTTTGAGGGGGATGGTATGAGTTTTCCTGGGTCCCGGGAGATGAGCTGGACAGTCTTTCTGTTTTTCGAGGGGATATTGGAGGGGTGGCTCTTATATACTCCTTAGGAGGAGGAATGTTGGTTATTAGTGCTTGGGTTCTACTGCTAACACTGTTCGTTGTACTTGAATTGACACGGGGGCTTAGTCGTGGGACTTTACGGGCTGTCTAGTTAATAGACAGGAGGGTGGCTAGGGCAAGGGTTAATAGGAAAAGGGCGAGATAGGTTTTGATCATGCCGCGTTGTGCATTACTTGTGGTCGTAACGAGGGGGATATTAAGAGTGGCGATGGCTTTAGGGCCCGACTTTTCTAATCATGTCTGATCTACTATTTGGCTTGCAACTGCTTGGCCCAGTACGAGGTTGAGCTTCGGGGCAAGCCGGTGAATAACAGTAGGGAAGAAGCCGAGTATATTAGAAAAGTGATGAGTATAAAGATAGGGGGTGGGCTTGAGTTGTTTACTTGTAAGTGATGCTAGTTCTAAGGCCAGGAGGAGTCCTCCAATTGTCACGATTAGGGCGGCAAGCTTAAGTAGGGGTGGCATCGTCATGATAGGTGTCTTTAGTGGAGTAATGCTTGAAGTGATTAAAAGACCGGCAATGATGCTCCCTCAGGCTAGACGTTTAATTGGGTTGACGACTGCCGGGTTGTTTTCATTGATGGGGGAGAGGGCGTTAAACCGGGGGTGACCTATTGATACAAAGTAAACAACTCGAAGGCTATAGATGGCTGTAAAAGAGGTGGCTAGGAGAGTAAGGGTTAGGGCTCAGGCGTTTAGGTGGGATGTGTTTAATGCTTCAATAATGGCGTCCTTCGAGAAAAAGCCTGCTAAAAATGGGGTTCCTGTGAGGGCAAGGCTACCAATGGTAAGACAGGAGGAGGTGAATGGGGTTAGGTGATGCAGGCCCCCCATTTTGCGAATATCTTGCTCGTCATTGAGGCTGTGAATAATAGAGCCCGAGCATAAAAAAAGTATTGCTTTGAAGAAGGCGTGGGTGCAGATGTGGAGGAAAGCTAGTTGTGGCTGATTTAGGCCTAATGTTACTATTATCAACCCCAGTTGGCTTGATGTTGAGAATGCAACAATTTTTTTGATATCGTTTTGGGTTAGGGCGCAGGTGGCTGTAAATAGGGTTGTGAGGGCGCCAAGGCATAGGCAGGTGGTGAGAGCGATAGGGTTTTCTGCTAGCAGGGGGCTTATACGGATCAAAAGAAAGATGCCCGCTACGACTATTGTGCTAGAATGTAGTAGGGCAGATACCGGCGTGGGACCCTCCATGGCGGAGGGGAGCCACGGGTGTAGCCCAAACTGGGCGGATTTTCCCGTAGCTGCAACAATTAGCCCTAAGAGAGGGAAAGTGAGGTCGAAGCCTTTGGCGGCTGCAAATACCTGCTGCATTTCCCAGGAGTTTAGGTTAGTTGCTATTCATGCCATGGCAAAAACTAGCCCAATGTCCCCTACCCGATTGTACACGACTGCTTGAAGAGCGGCAGTGTTCGCATCCGCCCGTCCGTACCATCAGCCGATAAGAAGGAAGGATATGATGCCTACTCCTTCCCACCCAATAAATAGCTGAAATAAATTATTTGCTGTGACTAGAATAATCATAGCGATAAGGAAAATTAGGAGGTATTTGAAAAAACGGTTTATGAATGGGTCGGCATGCATGTATCAGGACGCAAATTCTAAGATAGACCAGGTGACATAAAGGGCAATTGGTGTAAAAATGATTGAGTAGTGATCAAATTTGAAGCTAATGTTAATGTCAAACATTAGGGTGTTCATTCAACTTCAGGAAGTGACGATTGTTTCGGCCCCTTCATTAATGAACAGGAAAAGGGGGAGAAGACTTACCATAAAAGCCAGTTTAACAGCAGTTTTAACGTGGGAGGTGGCCCAGTCGGGTTCGCGGGGGCAGGGGTTAAGTGTAGTAAGGACCGGGTACGTTAGTAATGTGAAGATAACAATCAAACTAGAGGCTATTATAAGGGAGGTAGGGTACATAGCTGCTACTTGGATTTGCACCAAGAGTTTTTGGTTCCTAAGACCAACGGATGAGCTGTTATCCTTTAGAAGCAACGGCGAGTGAGCCCTGGGGTTTAACCAAGGTCGCGGAGATTAGCAGTCTTCGTTGCTGGCGAGCCTCTCTCGGTGGACAAGGGGGTTTTAACCTCTGTTTTTAGAATCACAATCTAATGTTTTTGTTAAACTATATCTACAGTGAGTTCACCCTCAGATAAGTTCAGGTTTAAATACCAGAAGAATTAAGGGGAGCAGGTGAAGGGCTATGAGTAAGTGTTCCCGAGAGTGAGAGGGTTCTAAGGCGATGATGTGTGGTGGAATAGGTCCTCGTTGGGTTATAAGGAACATGTAAAGGGAATAGCTCGCGGTAATTAATATGCCCGCTCCGGTTAATGCGAGGGTCCACCATGATCAATTAAGTAGGGAGGCTACAATTATTAGTTCTCCTATGAGATTAGGTAAGGGGGGGAGAGCTAGATTGGCGAGACTGGCAATAAACCATCAGGCTGTTATGAGGGGCAGAACTATTTGTAGGCCTCGGGCCAAAAGTATTGTCCGGCTGTGGGTCCGCTCGTAGTTTGTATTGGCTAAGCAGAAAAGGGCAGAAGATGTCAAGCCGTGGGCAATTATTAAAATTATAGCTCCTGAAAAGCCCCAGGGGGTTTGGATAAGAATACCCCCCACAACCAGGCCTATGTGACTTACTGAGGAGTAGGCAATTAGGGATTTTAGGTCTGTCTGGCGTAGGCAGATTGAGCCCGTCATGATTACACCCCATAATGCAAAAATAATAAATGGGTAGCTGAGCTCCTTTGTTAGAGGTTCAAGCATAACAACAATTCGTATTATTCCGTACCCCCCTAGCTTAAGAAGGACTGCTGCTAGGATTATAGACCCTGCAACAGGCGCTTCTACGTGCGCCTTGGGGAGTCAAAGGTGGACCCCATACAAAGGTATTTTTACTAGGAATGCCATAAGGCAAGCTGCTCACCAGATTTTATCTCCCAGGGAATATAGTTGGAGCGGGTCTGAAAATTGTAGGGTAAGCAGTGAGAGAGTCCCAGTACTGTTCTGCAAGAGGAGGAGGGCGACCAGTAACGGGAGTGAGCCTGCAAGGGTATAAAATAAAAAATAAACCCCTGCATTAAGCCGCTCTGTTTGGTTTCCCCATCGGGTAATGATAATTAGGGTGGGGATAAGGGTGGCTTCAAATATGACATAAAACATAATTACTTCCGTGGCACTAAAGGCTAGGATAAGAAAAAATTGAAGGGATGTTAAAAGTGAGATGTATGTTCGTTGTCGATTTAACGGCTCAGAGGCTGTGTGATTCTGACTGGCCAAAATTATTAAGGGAAGAAGCCAGCAGGTAAGAACAAGAAGGGGTGTGGATAGGGAATCAGTTGCCATGTAGAGACCGAGATTTAACCAGCCGGTTTCTGATGTATTTTTTAATCAAGTCAAGCTAGTAAGTGCAATGACAAGACTGTGGGTAAGGGTAGCTGGCCAAAGTCATTTGGCGGGGGCCGCTCAGGCAGTCGGGATCAGCATAAGTGTTGGAACAAGAATTTTTAGCATTGTAGGAGATTAAGGCTTTGGAGTCGGTCGGTGCCGTGGGTTCGAGCGGTGGCTACTAGCAGGGCGAGGCCTGCGCTTGCTTCACAGGCTGAGAATGCTAAGAGGAGCATTGGGGCTGCTGAGAAGTTAGTAGAGTCCAGTTGCAAGGCTCAAAGAGAGAGTGCAATAAATAAAGAAAGTATTATCCCTTCTAAGCATAGTAGAGCGGAGAGAAGATGGGTGCGATGAAATGCCAGGCCTGTTAGTCCTAGAATAAAGGCTGATGAGAAAGCAAAGTGAACTGGGGTCATTAGGCAATTGTGGACTTTAACCACAGGTTTTTGAGCCGAAATCAAATGTTTTTCTTAAACTAATCACCTATTCGGCTCACTCCAGGCCGCCTTGGAGCCACTCATAGATGAGGCCCAGGGTTAGAAGAACTAGGACGGCCGAGGCTCACAGGAACGTGGTTAAGGGGGCTGCGAGTTGATCCCCTCAGGGCAGTGGTAAAAGGAGGGCAATTTCTAGGTCGAAGAGAAGAAAAAGAATGGCAACAAGAAAAAATCGGAGGGAGAAAGGTAGGCGGGCCGAGCCTAGAGGGTCAAATCCGCATTCATAGGGGGATAACTTCTCGTGGTCGGGCGTCATTTGAGGAAGTCAGAAAGACACGAGGGCTAGGATAATAGGTAAAATAGTGGTAATAGCAATAATGGTTGCAATTAAGTTCATTATCTTTCCTTGGACTTTAACCAAGACCGGGTGATTGGAAGTCACTTATACTTATTTAATACTAGAAAGACTAGGAACCTCATCAGTAGATGGAGATGTAAAGGAATAGTCAGACTACGTCCACGAAGTGTCAGTATCAGGCGGCTGCTTCAAACCCGAAGTGGTGTTCGGATGTAAAATGATATTGAATCTGTCGGAGCAGACAGATGGCGAGGAATGTAGAGCCAATAATGACATGGAGACCATGGAAGCCGGTTGCTACAAAAAATGTGGCACCATAAACGCCGTCTGCGATGGTGAATGGAGCTTCATAATACTCTATGGCTTGGAGGAATGTAAAATAAAAGCCAAGGAGAATGGTTAAGGCTAGGGATTGGATGGCCTGCTTGCGTTCCCCCTCTATAATACTATGGTGGGCTCAGGTTACTGTAACTCCAGAGGCAAGCAGAACGGCAGTGTTAAGGAGGGGCACCTCGAAGGGATCTAAAGGGGTAATACCTGTAGGTGGTCAGCAGCCGCCTAGTTCCGGTGTGGGTGCTAGACTTGAGTGGTAGAAAGCTCAGAAGAACCCCAGAAAAAAGAAGACTTCTGAGGTGATAAATAGAATTATCCCGTATCGAAGTCCTTTTTGCACCGGAGGCGTATGGTGGCCTTGAAATGTGCCTTCTCGGATAATGTCTCGTCATCATTGGTATATTGTTAGGAGAAGGAGTGCTATTCCAAGGCTTATAAGTGTTGTTGAGTGGAAGTGAAACCAGATTGCGAGGCCGGATGTTATTAGTAGGGCGGCTACTGCGCCTGTAAGGGGTCAGGGGCTGGGGTCAACTATGTGGTATGCATGTGCTTGGTGGGCCATTAAACGTTTTCTTGTAGGTAAAGGGCTAAGAGGAGGACAAACACGTAGGCCTGAATCATAGCCACGGCAACCTCCAAGAGAGTGAGGAGTACAAGTACTGTTGAAGTTAGGATTGCTACCGTTGGTATAAAGGGCAGAAGAACGAACGCAGCTGTGGCAATTAGTTGAATTAAGAGATGGCCTGCCGTCAGGTTAGCTGTAAGCCGTACACCTAGGGCGAGGGGTCGAATAAACAGACTAATTGTCTCAATGACAATAAGAACTGGGATAAGGGGGCCAGGGGTGCCTTCAGGCAGAAGGTGTCCGAGGGCATGAGTGGGTTGGTTTCGCATGCCAATAATCACTGTCGCTAGCCAGAGGGGAACTGCCAATCCTAAGTTAAGGGATAGTTGAGTAGTAGGGGTGAAGGTGTAGGGAAGAAGGCCTAGCATGTTGAGTGTAATTAGAAAAATTATTAACGAGGCTAAGAGAGCGGCCCATTTATGCCCTCCTGTATTTAAGGGAAGTAGCAGTTGCTGGGTAAAACGGTTAATGAACCAACCTTGGAGGGCAAGGAACCGGTTGTTTAACCATCGAGTAGAGGGTGTGGGGTATAATACTCAGGGTAGGGAGAGGGCTAGGGCTATAAGGGGGATTCCTATGAATGTCGGGCTCATAAATTGATCAAAGAAACTTAGTGTCATGGTCAGGTTCAGGGCTCTGTTTTGGGCTTTTCGGTGCTTTGAGATGTGGGCTCATTAGGGTAAGTGTGGGCCAGAATTTTTGTGGGGACAATAAATAAAAAAATTAGTCAGGTAAATACTAGAATGGCAAATCAAGGTGCGGGGTTGAGTTGGGGCATGTCGCTAGGGGTGGTTGGGAATCACCAATCTTTAGCTTAAAAGGCTAACGCTAGGCCCAGTTTAGCTTCTTAGCGAGGCGTCTTCAAGTATTAGGGAGGATCAGTTTTCAAAATGTTCTAGAGGAACTGCTTCAACTACGATGGGCATGAAGCTGTGGTTTGCACCGCAAATCTCCGAGCATTGTCCGTAGAAGACCCCTGGTCGGGATGCGATAAAGGCTGTTTGATTAAGGCGCCCTGGCACTGCATCTATTTTTACTCCTAAGGCGGGTACGGCCCATGAGTGTAGGACGTCTTCGGCGGAGACTAGAACCCGAATAGGGGACTCAACGGGAATAACTATTCGATGGTCTGCTTCTAAAAGGCGGAACTGGCCCGGGGTGAGGTCTTGTGTGGGAATTATATAGGAATCAAACCCCAGGTCTTCGTAGTCGGTATACTCGTAGCTTCAGTATCATTGGTGACCTATTGCTTTGATTGTTAGATGAGGGTCATTAATCTCGTCTATAAGATAAAGAATGCGAAGGGAGGGAAGGGCGATTAAGATAAGAATAATGGCAGGTAAGACAGTTCAAATAATCTCGATCTCTTGTGAGTCTAGAATATACTTGTTAGTTAGTTTAGTGGAGACTATTGCCACAATAATGTAAAGTACTAGGGTGCTAATGAGGAACACAATTATGAGGGCGTGGTCATGAAAATGAAGAAGTTCTTCTATAACAGGTGAAGCTGCATCTTGAAATCCTAGCTGAGAGGGATGGGCCATTGGTTAAGCAAGATACGCGGGGGTTTAACCCACGATTCTGCCTTGACAAGGCAGTGTAATAACCATTTTACTAGTATCTTATGAAGAAAGTGACAGAGCGGTTATGTGGCTGGCTTGAAACCAGTCCATGGGGGTTCGACTCCTCCTTTTCTCGTTAGTTGGTTTGAACTTGAACGAAGGCAGGTTCTTCAAATGTGTGGTAAGGGGGAGGGCAGCCGTGTAGTCATTCAACATTTGTTGTGGTCAGTTCAACTGCCAGCACTTCACGTTTGGCGGCAAAGGCCTCTCAAATAATAAATAAAAACATAATTACTGCTACTAGAGAAATAAGAGATCCGATGGATGAGACAGTATTTCAAAGGGTATAAGCGTCTGGGTAGTCTGAGTAACGACGAGGCATTCCGGCTAGTCCAAGGAAATGTTGGGGAAAAAATGTTAAATTAACTCCTGTAAACATAATGCCAAAGTGAATTTTTGTTCAGGTGCTGTGTAGGGTGTATCCTGAGAATAGGGGGAACCAGTGAACAAAGGCGGCAACAATGGCAAATACGGCTCCCATAGATAAAACATAGTGAAAGTGGGCTACCACGTAGTAAGTGTCATGAAGGACAATGTCGAGGGAGGAATTGGCTAATACAATTCCAGTTAGGCCACCTACTGTAAAAAGGAAAATAAAACCTAGTGCTCATAGAAGAGGGGTCTCTCATTTAATAGAGCCTCCGTGGAGGGTAGCAAGTCAGCTAAAGACTTTAACGCCTGTGGGAATAGCAATAATTATAGTTGCAGATGTAAAGTAGGCCCGGGTGTCTACGTCCATTCCCACTGTAAACATATGGTGAGCTCAAACAATAAAACCTAGGAGGCCAATGGCCATCATGGCTCAGACTATGCCCATGTAACCGAATGGTTCTTTTTTCCCTGCATAGTAGGCAACAATGTGGGAAATTATTCCGAAGCCTGGCAGAATAAGAATGTATACTTCTGGATGACCAAAGAACCAGAATAAATGCTGGTAAAGGATAGGGTCTCCCCCTCCTGCGGGGTCGAAGAAGGTTGTGTTTAAGTTGCGGTCTGTGAGGAGCATGGTGATGCCTGCGGCAAGGACGGGGAGGGAAAGAAGAAGAAGTACGGCGGTAATCAGGACAGCCCAAACGAATAAGGGGGTTTGGTACTGGGAAATAGCGGGGGGTTTTATGTTAATAATAGTTGTAATAAAATTAATGGCCCCTAGAATTGACGAAATTCCTGCTAGATGCAGAGAAAAGATGGTTAGGTCAACGGATGCCCCCGCGTGTGCCAAGTTTCCGGCCAGAGGGGGGTAAACCGTTCATCCAGTGCCAGCTCCAGCCTCTACACCCGAGGAGGCAAGGAGTAGGAGGAAAGAGGGGGGTAGGAGTCAGAAGCTCATATTGTTTATTCGGGGGAATGCTATATCGGGGGCGCCGATCATAAGGGGTACAAGTCAGTTTCCAAACCCTCCAATCATAATTGGTATCACTATAAAGAAAATCATTACAAAGGCGTGTGCTGTAACAATAACGTTATAGATTTGGTCGTCTCCAAGGAGTGCCCCGGGTTGGCTTAGTTCTGCGCGAATTAGTAGACTAAGGGCAGTACCCACTATTCCGGCTCAAGCACCAAATACTAGATAGAGGGTGCCGATGTCTTTGTGATTAGTCGAGAAAAGTCAACGTGTGGTGGCCACAGGTAGGATGGCTGAGGGTTCAAGCGGTGGATTGTAGCCCCACCTACAGAGGTTTAAGTCCTCTTCTTACCAAGCCCCGAGGTGTTTGACACATAAGATTGCAAATCCTAAGGAGCAGGCTAGCGTCTGCCGGGGCTTTCCCCCGCCTTTTGTCTCCCGACAGGCGGGGGAAAGGGTAGACGGATGCCCGCTGGTTTAGGCGCTTAGCTGTTAACTAAGACTTTGTAGGATCGAGGCCTACCCGTCTAGAAAGGCTTTAGCTTAATTAAAGTGTCTGTTTTGCATGCAGGAGATGTGGGGTAGTGTCCCGCAAGTCTTATCAGGGACTAAGAGATTCTCACTCTTGCTTAGGGCTTTGAAGGCCCTTGGTCTTTTGCTAACCTAAGTCTCTTAAAGAGTGAGTAGTGCCACTACTGCGGGTGTGAGTGGAAGCAGCAGAAGGGTGGTAGTGGTTGTAAGGGCTAGGGGTAATGTAAAATGCGATTGTTGCAGGCGTCAGGGGGTAGTACCTGTTAGGTTGTTAGGGGACATGGTGAGGGCTATTGCATAGGAGAGTCGTAAATAAAAGTAAAGGCTTAGGAGGGCTGATATCGCGGCTAGAGTTGCTGTAGGAGCAAGATCCTGCTTAGTTAATTCTTGAAGAATAAGCCATTTTGGCATAAAACCAGTTAGTGGGGGAAGGCCTCCTAGGGACAGAAGAACAAGGGGGGTGAGGGCCGTTAAAGCGGGTGCTTTGGCTCACGAGGTGGCTAGCATATTAATAGTGGTAGATTTGCTGAGCTTAAATAGAAGAAATGTTGAGATCGTTATCACAAAATATGTGAGGAGGGTAAGAAATGTGAGGGAGGGCGAAAATTGTAAGACAAGAATCATCCAGCCAAGGTGGGCGATGGACGAGTATGCAAGGATCTTACGAAGTTGGGTTTGATTTAACCCGCCCCAGCCTCCTACAAGAGTTGATGCTACGCCAAAGGCAATTAAGATAGGTGAGTTGGTAGGTTGAATTTGTAGTAGGAGGGCAAAGGGGGCAAGCTTTTGTCAGGTGGAGAGGATAAGTCCGGTCGTAAGATCTAGTCCCTGGAGAACCTCGGGTAGTCACGAGTGAACAGGCGCAAGACCAATTTTTAGGGCTAAGGCAAGCGTAATAAGGGTGATGGGGAGGGGGTGGGTCATCTGTTGGATATCTCACTGTCCTGTCAGCCATGCGTTAGTGGTACTGGCAAAAAGAAGTATGGCTGCTGCGGTTGCTTGGGTAAGAAAATACTTGGTGGTTGCTTCTACTGCCCGGGGATGATGGTGTTGTGCTATCAGGGGGATGATGGCCAGAGTATTCATTTCTAATCCCATTCAGGCGAGGAGCCAGTGCGAGCTGGCGAAGGTAATTGTCGTGCCTAGGCCTAGACCAAAGAGTAGGGCGGCTAAAATATACGGGTTCATTAGTAAAGGAAGGAGTTTAACCAACATGTTTGGGGTATGGGCCCAAAAGCTTAATTAGCTGACTTTACTAGGAAGTGGTGTAGTGGAAGCACCAAGAGTTTTGATCTCTTCGGGTAGGGTTCGAGTCCCTTCTTTCTAAGGAGTCGGGGGGATTTTAACCCCCATAATTCACTCTATCAAAGTGGCCCTTTAATTCAGGCACAACTCCTGGACTAGAGCTGAGGGGGCAGGCCAGCAAATGCGATGGGAAGCGCTAGGTGTCAAATAACTAATGCAAGGGTCAGGGGCAGAAAATTCTTCCAGATCAGGTGTATCAGTTGGTCATAACGGAACCGAGGGTAAGAGGCTCGAACTCATAGAAATACTACTGAAAGAAGAGCAGCTTTGGTCATGAGATTAACAGCGGTTAGTTCAGGAAGTGTTGGAATGTGGGAAGCTCCTAGAAAAAGGGTGGCGGAAAGGGTGTTTATTAGCAAAATATTTGCATATTCTGCTAAGAAAAATAAAGCAAATGGACCGCCGGCATATTCTACGTTGAAGCCTGAAACTAATTCGGATTCGCCCTCTGTAAGATCGAAAGGGGCACGATTAGTCTCTGCGAGAGTTGAGATGTACCATATTGCGGCTAAGGGTCAGGCGGGTAAAATAAGTCAAACGCTTTCTTGGGCCACGTTAAAGGTTTGGAGCGTAAAACCTCCGGTAAAAATAATGATGTTTAAAAGAATTAACCCTAGGCTAACTTCATAGGAAATTGTTTGAGCTACAGCGCGCAGGGCTCCAATAAGAGCATACTTTGAATTAGAGGCCCAACCCGAGCCCAAAATCGAATAGACGGCTAGACTGGACAGGGCGAGGAGGAAAAGAATTCCGAGATTAAAGTCTACTACGGGGTAAGGTATAGGCATTGGAGCTCAGAGTGTAAGGGCTAATGTCAGGGCAAGAATAGGGGTTAGAAGAAAGAGAAGGGGGGAGGCGGTTGATGGTCGGACGGGTTCCTTAATGAATAGTTTTACACCGTCGGCGATGGGTTGCAGTAGCCCGTAAGGTCCTACGATATTGGGGCCTTTTCGCAATTGCATATATCCTAGTACTTTTCGCTCTAGCAGGGTTAAAAAGGCAACAGCTAGAAGAACGGGCACGATGAAGGCTAAGGGATTAATAATGTGCGTAATAAGTACTGAAATCATAGTTAAGGAGAGGAATTGAACCTCTGTGGAAAGGGCTTAGGTCTTTTGCAATTGCCGGGCTCTGCCACCTTAACATGCCGTAATCTCCGGCAGGGGGGGCATGCCCTCTTGCCTATTTTAGTTGTTTTCATTAGGTGGGGGTAAGGCGTACCTGAAGTATGGGCCTTTTCTTCTCGGTCCTTTCGTACTAGAAAAGATCATGTCATAGATAGAAACTGACCTGGATTACTCCGGTCTGAACTCAGATCACGTAGGACTTTAATCGTTGAACAAACGAACCCTTAATAGCGGCTGCACCATTAGGATGTCCTGATCCAACATCGAGGTCGTAAACCCCCTTGTCGATATGGGCTCTAAAAGGGGATTGCGCTGTTATCCCTAGAGTAACTCGGTTCGTTGATCGGCGTTGCCGGATCTTTATGGTCAGAAGTTCTGTTAATTAGAGCAGCAGCTCTTAGTTCTAGGAGGGATGCTCCCGTTCCACGTGGGGGTTTTTTGTTTCCCCGCGGTCGCCCCAACCAAAGACATCAGGGTAGTATCCAGTTGGTTTAGTCCCTTATCAAGGAGTGTTTAACATGGTCTAGCTTACGTCTAAAGCTTCATAGGGTCTTCTCGTCTTATGTTGGTATCCCCGCTTCTGCACGGGGGGATCAATTTCATTGACTTAAAAAAGGAGACAGTTAAGCCCTCGTTATGCCATTCATACAGGTCTCCATTTAAAAGACAAGTGATTGCGCTACCTTCGCACGGTCAAAATACCGCGGCCGTTAAACTTATAGTCACAGGGCAGGCGGGACCTCTTATTTTAAAGTTTTACAAGAGGCGATGTTTTTGGTAAACAGGCGAGGCTTGTTGTGTTTGCCGAGTTCCTTCTTTTTCTTTTAGTCTTTCCTTAGAGGCACTCCTGTGTGGGATTAACGGTTAAGTTTGTTGAATGTTCTTCTAGTTGTTTGGTCTGTTGTTCAGTACCCTCTTTGGTGGGGACCGTTAAGGTTCGGTGGGGGGTCCGTTCCGATTTACACATGTGCAAGGAGGGAGTCTTAGGTTCCCTTATTACTCATATTAGCAGGGTCACTCCCATGTTTACATGGGACGGCCTGGTAAAATTAGGGGGATAAGATTTGTTGATCTAAATAAGAGGGGTAGTTGAATATCTGAGCTTTAACGCTTTCTACGGGGATGGCTGCTTTTAGGCCCACCTAAATATTTAACCTTGCGTAATTATGATCTTTACCCTCCTGTAAAAGTTGTATCTTGATTCAAAGGGGCTGTTCCCCCTTTGACTAACTCTCTCGGCTTCTTAGGGTATCAGGAGGGGTAAAGCTGAGGGGAATAAAGAATCCGGGGGGCTGAACTTCTATTCAGTTTCCAGGCAACCAGCTATAACTAAGTTCGGTAGGTCTGTCACCTCTACTCAAAGCTCTTCCCACTCTTTTGCCACAGAGACGGGTTTGCCCTGTTAACAGGCTGTCTTGGAGTAGCTCACTTAGTTTCGGGTAATCAAACTAAAGCGCACTTCGCTTGGGGTACACTGGCTAAATCATGATGCAAAAGGTACGAGGTAATATCTCTGCTTTTTTAGGCTTTACTGAGTTATTTCATTTCTCTTTCAGCATTCCCTTACGGTACTTTCTCTATCGCTCCAGGTCCCCTTTCTGTCGCACATACTCAGGGGGAAAAATGGTTTGTTTAACACATAATTAGTGTATTAAGGGGTATAAATGTTGGTTTGTTGTTTATGATTTTAGGGGCTAGCTGTTGGGCATCAGGGTGCTCCGATTTGCACGGAGAACTTCTCAGTGTAAGGGAGATGCTTTCCTACTTTAGCTACACTCTGATTTTTCCAAGCGCACCTTCCGGTACACTTACCATGTTACGACTTGCCTCCCCTTCGCGATTGTAAGGTTTTAGTTAATTTAGCTTGTAGGCTTGGGGAGAGTGACGGGCGGTGTGTGCGCGCTTCAGGGCCAGTTTCAGCGGGACGCTCTATTTCCTGCTTACTGCTAAATCCTCCTTCAGATGTGCGTTTCATCACATCGTTCGTGTTTCCTTTATTAGGAAATGTAGCCCATTTCTTCCCTCCCCATGCGCTACACCTCGACCTGACGTTTTAGGTTGTACCAATTTTGCTTACTATTTAACCTTCACAGGGTAAGCTGACGACGGCGGTATATAGGCGGGAAAGACAAGAGGAGGTGAGGTTAAACGGGGGTTATCGGTTCTAGAACAGGCTCCTCTAGGTGGATCTAAAGCACCGCCAAGTCCTTTGGGTTTCAAGCTAATGCTCGTAGTTCCCAGGCGGGTAGTGGGTGTAATATACTACCAATGTTTACGGCTAGGCATAGTGGGGTATCTAATCCCAGTTTGTGTCTTAGCTCTCGTGGGTTCAGTCTTTAAAGCCACTTTCGTGGTTGAACTTCTTATCCTCGGGTGCGTATAACAGCTCTGAGGGTGTTCGGCTTTATTTTACAACAATCTTAACCACGCTTTACGCCGGGCTCTATCAACTTGGGCCTCTCGTATAACCGCGGTGGCTGGCACGAGTTTTACCGGCCCTCTTAGCTTTAACTAAGTCAAGCTTTCACTTATGGCTTAATGTTTATCACTGCTGAGTTCCCTTGGGGGTGTGGCTAAGCAAGGTGTCGTGGGCTTGGTAGGGGTGTGCCTGATACCAGCTCCTTGTTCCCGGGCAGGGAACTGTAGGGCATTCTCACGGGGATGCGGATACTTGCATGTGTAAATTCGTCTAAAGTTGATAGTAAAGTCAGGACCAAGCCTTTGTGCTTGCGGAGCTTTCTAGGGCTCATCTTAACATCTTCAGTGTTATGCTTTAATTAAGCTACGCTAGC